GTCCCGAAAAGTTAACTAATGAAATACCCCAGTTAGAACCACATTTACTCCGAAATTTAGACAAAAATGGAATTGTGATGATAGGATCATGGGTAGAGACAGGTGATATTTTGGTAGGGAAATTAACGCCCCAGATGACAAATGAATCCTCTTCTTTCCCGGAATATAGATTAGTACAAGCAATACTAGGACTTCCGGTGTGCACTTTAAAGGAAACTTGTCTAAAACTGCCGATAGGTGGTAGGGGTCGAGTTATTGATGTAAGCTGGATCCAGAAAAAGGAGGATTCTAGATCGAATCTGGAAACTATTCGTGTATATATTTTACAGAAACGAGAAATCAAAGTAGGTGATAAAGTAGCTGGAAGACATGGAAATAAAGGTATCATTTCCAAAATTTTACCTAGACAAGATATGCCTTATTTGCAAGATGGAAGACCTGTTGATATGGTCTTTAACCCCTTAGGGGTACCCTCACGAATGAATGTAGGACAGATATTTGAATGTTCACTCGGATTAGCGGGGGAACTACTAGACAGACATTATCGAATAGCACCCTTTGATGAGAGATATGAAGAAGAGGCTTCGCGAAAACTAGTGTTTTCTGAATTATATGAGGCCAGTAAACAAACAGCCAATCCATGGGTATTTGAACCCGAGTATCCGGGAAAGAGCAGACTATTTGATGGAAGAACAGGAGATCCTTTTGAACAACCTGTTATAATAGGAAATCCTTATATCTTGAAATTAATTCATCAAGTTGATGATAAAATCCACGGGCGTTCTAGTGGACATTATTCACTTGTTACACAACAACCACTTCGCGGACGGGCCAAGCAAGGGGGACAACGGGTAGGAGAAATGGAAGTTTGGGCTCTAGAAGGATTTGGTGTTGCTCATATTTTACAAGAGATGCTTACTTATAAATCGGACCATATTAGAACTCGCCAGAGACTATTTGGTACTATGCTCATTGGAGAAAGACTACCTAACCCCAAGGGTGCTCCCGAATCTTTTCGATTGCTCGTTCGAGAACTACGATCTTTGGCTCTGGAACTGAATCATTTCCTTGTATCTAAGAAGAACTTGCAGATTTATAGGATGGAAGCTTAATCGGAATTCATTTCAAAGTTTTTTTCTATGATTGATCCGTCTAAACATCAACAACTCCGAATTGGATTAGTTTCTCCCCAACAAATAAGGGCTTGGGCCACTAAAATCCTACCTAATGGAGAGATAGTTGGAGAGGTGACAAAACCCTCTACTTTTCATTACAAAACCAATAACGCGGAAAAAGATGGATTATTTTGTGAAAGAATTTTTGGGCCTATAAAAAGCGGAATTTGTGCGTGTGGAAATTATCGAGTAATCGGAGATGAAAAATACGAATCGAGATTTTGTGAAAAATGCGGAGTCGAATTTGTTGATTCTCGAATACGAAGGTATCAAATGGGCTATATAAAATTGGCATGCCCCGTAACCCACATATGGTATTTGAAACGTCTTCCTAGTTATATTGCGAATTTTTTAGATAAACCTCTTAAAGAATTAGAGGGCCTAGTATACTGCGATGTGTGATTTGATCGAAATTTTGATTTTACAGATTCGCAATGAGAAACTGTTATCCCATTCAATTCATTGGGATGCCCCGGCTCTGACATGTCTCTTGGGCGGAGTAACATGAAGCTCAGAATCATGGGTGTATTCAATACTCCCAAATAAAAGGGAATTGATCCATGGTCGATTTCAATTTTTATTTGAAGTTGTACCTCGTAAAAACAAAAAAGACTTCTTTTGTTTGTGGAATTAATCACTCTCCGTTGTTTAGAAAAAAGTGATGTTTTCGTAATCAAAAAGCAAAATATGTCATGGTTACAAGAGTCTATCCATCGCATATAGGCTTGGCGTCGTGGTATAACCATCGAGGTGAAGTCGTGACCTAAAAGATCGAATGGAACGATCCATAGACAAGTAAATCCTTTCTCTTATGATTATGAATTCCAAGGCAAGGGAGGTAGACTACTCAAGAATTTGACATTTCATTTTGAACAAAGAATTCAAAACAAAAGAATGAAGGAATCCATGAAATAGTGCGTCGTCGTCAAGGGGAACTTGAGTAAGGAGTAGATCTTTTGTTTTTGCTTGGGTCTTTTATTTCTAGAATTGGAAAGCGAGCAATCCTTTCTTTATTTTCTTTTATTTGCTGTAACTACTTGAGCCGGATGAGAAGAAACTTTCACGTCCGGCTTTGAAGGGGGGAGATCTTATAGTACAGGATCCTATCCCAATTGTTCTTTTGCTAGGCCCATAGCTAAAAAACCTACTTTTTTACGATTACGAGGTTTATTCGAATATGAAGAAACCCAATCTTGGAACTACAGTATCCCACTTTTTTTTAGTACCCAAGGTTTCGATACCTTTCAAAATCGAGAAATATCTACTGGAGCAAGTGCTATCCGAGAACAATTAGCTGAGTTGGATTTGCGAACTATTATAGATTTTTCGTTGGCAGAATGGAAAGAGTTAGGGGAAGAGGGGCCTACAGGGAATGAATGGGAAGATCAAAAAGTTAGAAGAAGAAAAGATTTTTTGGTTAGACGCATGGAATTGGCTAAGCATTTCATTCGAACAAATATAGAACCAGAATGGATGGTTTTGTGTCTATTACCAGTTCTTCCTCCCGAATTGAGACCGATCATTCAGATCGATGGAGGCACAGTAGTGAGTTCGGATATTAATGAACTCTATCGAAGAATTATTTATCGGAACAATACTCTTACCGACCTATTAACAATAACTAGATCGACGCCGGGCGAATTAGTAATGTGTCAGGAGAAATTGGTACAAGAAGCTGTAGATACACTTCTGGATAATGGAATCCGGGGACAACCACTGAGGGACGATCAGAATCAAGTTTACAAGTCATTTTCCGATGTAATTGAAGGGAAAGAGGGAAGGTTTCGTGAGACTCTTCTTGGCAAACGGGTCGATTATTCAGGGCGTTCCGTCATTGTCGTAGGTCCTTCACTTTCATTACATCAATGTGGATTGCCTCGTGAAATTGCAATAGCACTTTTTCAGACATTTATAGCTCGCGGTCTAATTAGACAAGATCTCGCTGCGCACATGGGAGTTGCTAAGAGTCAAATTCGGGAAAAAGCACCCATTGTATGGGAAATACTTGAGGAAGTTATGCGGGGGCATCCTGTATTGTTAAATAGAGCACCCACTCTGCATAGATTAGGAATACAGGCATTTCAACCCATTTTAGTGGAAGGGCGTGCTATTTGTTTACATCCATTAGTTTGTAAAGGATTCAATGCAGACTTTGATGGGGATCAAATGGGTGTTCATCTACCTTTATCTTTGGAGGCCCAAGCGGAGGCTCGTTTACTTATGTTTTCGCATATGAATCTTTTGTCTCCGGCTATTGGTGATCCCATTTCCGTACCAACTCAAGATATGCTTATTGGACTCTATGTATTAACGAGCGGGAATCGTCGAGGTATTTGTGCAAATAGATATAATCCATGGGATCGAAGAAACTATCAAAAAAAAGAACAAATTGACGATCATCTATATAAGTATATGAAAGAGCCCTTTTTTTGTAATTCCTATGATGCAATTGGGGCTTATCGTCAAAAAAGAATACATTTAGATAGTCCTTTATGGCTCCGATGGCAACTAGATCCACGTGTTCTTGCTTCAAGAGAAGTTCCCATCGAAGTTCACTATGAATCTTTAGGTACCTATCATGAGATTTATGGGCACTATTTAATAGTAAGAGGTGTAAAAAAAGAAATGCTTTTTCTATACATTCGAACAACTGTTGGTCATATTTCCTTTTATCGAGAAATTGAAGAAGCTATACAAGGATTTTATCGAGTCTGTGCATCTGGTACTTAATCATATCGTACTTAGCTAAATAACTCTATAATACCAGTGGAATTCGGTTCGCTCGGGTTCAACTAGGATCATAGTTCGTGAATTTCTACGCGAATTAAGATCGAGAAAAGGAAGTTTTCCAATCACTAACTTAAACCCATTCATTGTCGAATCCCACTCCACTCAGCGAAATATGGAGGTACTTATGGCAGAACGGGCCAATCTGGTCTTTCACAATAAAGTAATAGATGGAATTGCCATGAAACGACTTATTAGCCGATTAATAGATCACTTTGGAATGGCATATACATCACATATCCTGGATCAAGTAAAGACTCTGGGTTTCCAGCAAGCCACTGCTACATCTATTTCGTTGGGAATTGATGATCTTTTAACAACACCTTCTAAGGGATGGCTAGTCCAAGATGCTCAACAACAAAGTTGGATTTTAGAAAAACACCATCATTATGGTAATGTACACGCGGTAGAAAAATTACGTCAATCCATTGAGATATGGTATGCTACAAGTGAATATTTGCGACACGAAATGAATCCTAATTTTAGGATGACGGACCCGTATAATCCAGTCCATATGATGTCTTTTTCAGGAGCTCGAGGAAATGCCTCTCAGGTACACCAATTAGTCGGTATGAGAGGATTAATGTCGGATCCACAAGGACAAATGATTGATTTGCCTATTCAAAGCAATTTCCGCGAAGGACTCTCTTTAACAGAATATATAATTTCTTGCTACGGAGCCCGTAAAGGAGTTGTGGATACTGCTGTACGAACAGCAGATGCTGGATATCTCACGCGCAGACTTGTTGAAGTAGTCCAACATATTGTTGTACGTAGAAGAGATTGTGGCACCATCCGCGGTATTTCTGTGAGTCTTCAAAACGGAATACCGGAAAGATTTTTTATCCAAACAGCAATTGGTCGTGTATTAGCAGACGATATATATTTCGGCCCTCGGTGCATTGCTGCTAGAAATCAAGATATTGGGGTTGGACTTCTCAATCGGTTGATAATCCTTCAAGTCCAACCAATATCTATTAGAACTCCCTTTACCTGTAGGAGTACGTCTTGGATCTGTCAATTATGTTATGGCCGGAGTTCGACTCACGGTGACCTGGTTGAATTGGGAGAAGCTGTAGGTATTATTGCGGGGCAATCCATTGGAGAACCAGGTACTCAACTAACATTAAGAACTTTTCATACTGGCGGAGTATTCACAGGGGGTACGGCAGAACATGTAAGAGCCCCTTCGAATGGAAAAATAAAATTCACTGAGGATTTGGTTCATTCCACACGTACACGTCACGGACATCCCGCCTTTCTATGTCATATCGACTTAGATGTCACTATTGAGAGTGAAGATATTATACATAAGGTGAATATTCCATCCAAAAGTATTCTTTTAGTTCAAAATAATCAATATGTAGAATCTGAACAAGTGATTGCTGAAATTCGCGCAGGAAGAGCCACCTTGAATTTGAAAGAAAAGGTTCAAAAACATATTTATTCTGACTCAGAGGGAGAAATGCACTGGAGTACCGACATGGGCCATACACCGGAATTTCCATATGGAAATGTGAATCTCTTATCAAAAACAAGCCATTTATGGATATTAGCCGGAAGGTCGCACAAATCCATTCCATCTTCCCTTTCACTCCACAAGGATCAAGATCAAACCAAGGTTCATTTTCTTTCTGTCGAACAAAGATATAGTTTGAACTCTTCAGTGACTAATGATTACGTCAGACACAAATTATTTAGTTCGGATCCTTCTAGTAATACAGAGGATAGGATTCCTGATTATTCAGAACTTAATCGAATCGTAGGGACTGATCATTCTAATCGCATATCTCCTGCCAAAAATTCGGATTTTTTGGCAAAGAGGCGAAGAAATAGATTCACCATTCCATTTCAATCAATTCAAGAACGAGCGAAAGAATTAATGCCCCTTTTGGGTATCTCGATTGAAATACCTATAGGTAGTTTCTGTCGAAATAGTATTTTTGCTTATTTTGATGATCCTCGATACCGAAGAAATAGTTCGGGAATTACTAAATATGGTACTAGTACTATAGAGGCGCAGTCAATCATAAAAAAAGAAGGGTTGATTGACTATGACTATCAAGGAGTCAAAGAATTGAGAGAAAAATACCAAATGAAAGTGGATCGTTTTTTTTTCATTCCGGAGGAAGTACATATCTTACCAAGATCTTCTTCCATAATGGTACTGAACAATAGTATCATTGGAGTAGATACACAAATTACATTAAATAAAAGAAGCCGGGCCGGCGGATTGGTCCGGGTGGAGAAGAAAAAAAAAAAGATGAAACTTCAAATTTTTTCAGGAGATATCTATTTTCCTGGAGAAAGAGATAAAATATCCCGACAGAGTGGTATTTTGATACCACCGAGAAGGGGACAACAAAATTCCACGGAATCAAACAATTTGAAAAATTGGATCTATGTCCAACGGATCACACCTACCAAGAAAAGGTTTTTTGTTTTGGTTCGACCTGTAGTCACATATGAAATAACGGACGGTATAAGTTTAGCAACACTTTTCCCTCAGGATCTCTTGCAAGAAAGGGATAAAGTCCAACTTCGAGTTGTCAATTATCTTTTTTATGGAAATGATGGTAACCCTATTCGGGGAATTTCTGACATAAGTATTCAATTCGTTCGGACTTGTTTAGTATTGAATTGGGACCAAGACAAAAAAAATGCTTCTATTGAGGAGGCACCAGCCTCCCTTATTGAAGTAAAAACCAATGGTATGATTCGAAATTGTCTAAGAATCGATTTAGGGAAATCCACGATTTCCTATGCTGGAAAAAGGAATGATCCCTCAAGTTCAGAATTGCTTTATGATAATGGATCAGACCGTCTGAATCCCTTTTTTGATTCTAGTTATTCAAAAGCAAGACTTCAACAATCATTTAGCCAAAATCAAGGAACTGTTCGTACGTTGTTGAATAGAACGAAGGAATGCTCGTCTTTTATGATTTTGTCATCATCCAATTGTTTTCGAATAGGTCCACTCAAGGGTCTAAAATTACAATATCACAAAGAATCAATTAAAAAGGGTCCCCTAATTCCAATTAGGACTTCGCGGGGTCCTTTAGGAACAGTCCTTCAAATTGCGAATTTTTTTTCCTCTTTCCATTTAATAACTCATAATCAGACCTTGGTAACTAACTATTTTCAACTTGACAATTTAAAACAAATTTATCAAGTAATTCAATATTATTTAATCGATGAAAATAGGATAATTTTCAATTCTGATCTAGGAAGTAAGATTCTTTTGACTTCGTTCAAATTGAATTGCTATTGTCTTTCTCCCAATTATTGTGAAGAGACATCCACAAAAACGAATCTTGGACAATTTCTTTGTGAAAATCTATGGATAGCTAAAAAGGGACCAGACTTAAAGGCTGGTCAAGTTCTAATTATTCAAGTCGACTCTGTAGTAATAAGATCAGCTAAACCATATTTGGTTACTCCAGGAACAAGCCTTCATGGCCATTATGGCGAAATCGTTTACGAAGGAGATACATTAGTTACATTTCTATATGAAAAATCGAGGTCTGGTGACATAACGCAAGGCCTTCCAAAGGTAGAAAAAGTTTTAGAGGTTCGTTCGATTGAATCAATATCGATGAATCTAGAAAAGAGGATTGATGGTTGGAACAAACGTATAACACGAATTCTTGGACTTCTTTGGGGATTCTTTATTGGCACGGAGCTAACTATAGCGCAAAGTCGTATTTCTTTGGTTAATAAGATCCAAAAGGTTTATCGATCCCAAGGGGTACAGATCCATAATAAGCATATCGAAATTATTGTACGGCAAATTACATCAAAAGTCTTGGTTTCTGAAGATGGAATGTCTAATGTTTTTTTACCAGGAGAGCTAATTGGATTGTTGCGAGCAGAACGAACAGGGCGTGCTTTGGAGGAATTGATCTCTTATCGAGCCATCTTATTGGGAATGACGGGAGCTTCTTTAAATACTCAAAGTTTTATATCCGAAGCAAGTTTTCAAGAAACAGCTCGAGTTTTAGCAAAAGCGGCTCTCCGGGGCCGTATCGATTGGTTGAAGGGCCTAAAAGAAAACGTGGTTCTGGGAGGGATGATACCCGCGGGTACTGGATTCAATGGATTAGTACATCGTTCACGGCAACATAAGAACATTCCTGTGAAAAAAAAAAATCAGAATAGATTCGAAGGAGAAATGGGAGATATTTTTCTTTACCACAGAGAATTATTTGATTCGTGTGTTTCAAAGAATTTCTAAGATATTTCATTTTCTCATTTTTTTTTTAAGAAAAAAATGCATCATCTGTTAAGTAAGATATTTTTATTTAAAAATAACGAGAAATAGAAAGGAATTAATGGTTTGGGTTTGGTATCAATGGCCGATTCACAGTGTAAGAGAAGGTTCCGTCGGAACAATTTTCGATTTTTTGATACCTCGTGTCTCTTAGAAAAAAAGAGAAAGTAGGAGGAGAAATGACAAGAAGATATTGGAACATCAATTTGGAAGAGATGATGAAAGCGGGAGTTCATTTTGGCCATGGTATTAAGAAATGGAATCCTAGAATGTCACCTTATATCTCTGCCAAGTGTAAAGGTATTCATATTACAAATCTTACTAGAACTGCTCGTTTTTTATCAGAAGCTTGTGATTTAGTTTTTGATGCAGCAAGTAAAAGAAAACAATTTTTAATTGTTGGGACAAACAAAAAAGCAGCTGGCTCAGTAGCACGGGCCGCAATAAGGGCTCGGTGTCATTATGTTAATAAAAAATGGCTTGGGGGTATGTTAACGAATTGGTCTACTACACAAACGAGACTTCATAAGCTCAGGGACTTGAGAATGGAACAAAAGTCAGGGAGACTGGCCTGTCTTCCGAAGAGAGATGCAGCCGTGTTGAAGAGACAATTATTGCACTTGCAAAGATATCTGGGTGGGATTAAATATATGACAAAATTACCTGATATTGTAATCATCGTCGATCAGCAAGAAGAATATAGAGCTCTTCGAGAATGTATTACTTTGGGAATCCCAACAATTTGTTTAATCGATACAAATTGTGACCCGGATCTTGCAGATCTTTCGATTCCGGCAAACGATGACGCTATAGCTTCAGTTCGATTAATTCTCACCAAATTAGTATTCGCAATTTGTGAAGGTCAGCAATCATAATAAGAAAAATGACTTTAGTGAACCTGACTCTATAATTTGAGAATTTGAATTCTTCATAGGGTGGAATCTCTTAGTATTCCTGAATAGCAAAAAAGAGATAGAAAAACATCTGGGGATTTTTTTTGATTAGTTGGCATTAAAAATATACGATCCAAATAGAATAGACAGGTCGAGAAAGAAATGGTTGAATCAAAATAATCTATTTGAATTTCAGGTTCTATTTCTGTCAGAGGACAATATGAATGTTTTATCATGTTCAATCAATACACTAAGAGGATTATATGATATATCCGGTGTGGAAGTAGGCCAACACTTCTATTGGCAACTAGGTAGTTTCCAAGTCCACGGCCAAGTACTTATTACTTCTTGGGTTGTAATTGCTATATTATTGGGTTCAGCCACTCTAGTTGTTCGGAATCCACAAGACATTCCGACTGACGGTCAAAATTTCTTCGAATATGTCCTTGAATTCATTCGAGATGTGAGCAAAACGCAGATTGGAGAAGAATATCGTCCCTGGGTTCCCTTTATTGGAACTATGTTTCTATTTATTTTTGTTTCTAATTGGTCAGGGGCTCTTTTCCCTTGGAAAATCATAGAGTTACCTCATGGGGAGTTAGCCGCACCCACGAATGATATAAATACAACTGTTGCTTTAGCTTTACTCACGTCAGTGGCATATTTCTATGCGGGTCTTACAAAAAAGGGATTGGGTTATTTTGGTAAGTATATTCAACCAACTCCAATTCTTTTACCCATTAACATATTAGAAGATTTCACAAAACCCCTATCCCTTAGTTTTCGACTTTTCGGAAATATATTAGCAGATGAATTAGTCGTTGTTGTTCTTGTTTCTTTAGTACCCTTAGTGGTTCCTATACCTGTCATCTTTCTTGGATTATTTACAAGTGGTATCCAGGCTCTTATTTTTGCAACTTTAGCCGCAGCTTATATAGGGGAATCCATGGAGGGTCATCATTAATTAGTTTTCGACAGAGTCTTTTTTTAGCTTATGCTTAGATCAAGTCAATCTATCCATTAATCTACTTCGGGAACATAGAAGTATGTTCTAGAGTAATAGAACAAAGAAAGGATATTAGAGAATTGGAAAGGGGAGGAGTTGATTAGTATAGAAATGTCGAACTAGGTATATGGAATCTAATGGTTAGAAGGAAACTCTTATAGATAGTTCAACGCAAAGAATGATTCTAGAATCCAATTGAATCTAAGATAGAATACTTAGTTTACGTTATGGAAGAAAGACATGTATATTTGATAGTACATTTTGACATTTATGAACTCATATTCAAATTGCCTTCCATTTCGAAATTTAGATAGATGGGAATTCAATAGGGGTCTTTACTTTACGTTTGTTTCATTTATGACTGTTGTTAATTGAATAAATAAACAGATCAAATTAAGAGAAGGGGTTGAAGAAGTCAAAGAATGGCTCGAAAGAAGGAAATGAAACACTCAAGTTCTATGGATTCAGAAAGACTTCACAAATAGGAACTAAAAAAGATCAAGTCTTTCTGATAATCTGATCGTTCAATAAAAAAAAAAGACTCTTTTTTTTCAATTAGAAAGAAGTTCTTAGTTACTTCGACTGGATGAATCTTAGTCCATGGAATAATTAAGTCATAATTCATTTGCTGATTGTATCATTAACCATTTCTTTTTTTTGTGCGAGGAACTTATCATGAATCCACTGATTTCTGCCGCTTCTGTTATTGCTGCTGGATTGGCTGTAGGGCTTGCTTCTATTGGACCTGGAGTTGGTCAAGGTACTGCGGCGGGCCAAGCTGTAGAAGGTATTGCGAGACAGCCAGAAGCAGAGGGTAAAATACGAGGTACTTTATTGCTTAGTTTGGCTTTTATGGAAGCTTTAACAATTTATGGGCTAGTTGTAGCATTAGCGCTTTTATTTGCGAATCCTTTTGTTTAATCCGAATCCGAGAAATAGGAAGAATACGAATTTTTCCTATTTATTTGGACTTGCCGCTTACCTTTTCGCATTATACCAAGATTCCAATTACTTATTTGTTGAGGAAAAACCGGGAGGGAAGGGCGGATTTGAGGATTTAGTGTTACCGACTCGCTTTCTTCCTTCCCCCTCTTTGTCCAATGAAAGTTTTTTAGGAAGTCTTGCAACAAACGAGATATTTCGCAATTGACACGAAAAAGGGTACCTAATTCTATTCGAATAAGGATTCTTTTCGAAAAAAAAAAAAAAAAAAGAAAATCCATTTCGAGATGGAATAGATTTTTGAATCTAGTTTCTATTTAGAAATATGAAATAGACAACGAAAGAATTCTGTTCACTTTGTTTAGTCTATCTATAAGCTATAAGAGGAGATCATATGAGAAATGTAACCGATTCTTTCCTTTCCTTGGGTCACTGGCCATCTGCCGGGAGTTTCGGGTTTAATATCGATATTTTAGCAACAAATCCAATAAATCTAAGTGTAGTGATTGGTGTATTGATCTTTTTTGGAAAGGGAGTGTGTGTGAGTTGTTTATTTCAAGAATAGGCTGGATTCAACCAGTTGCACCCCCCCCCTTTTTTTCTTTTTTCTGGATAACGATTAAAGAAAGGTGCATGATCGCGCGAATTACTTCTGAATTCTGAATAAATTAAGAAATTCTATATCAGATGTAAGAACCATAGCATTTCGTGATTTGTTGGTAAATAGGCTTTGATTCTCTAGCAACCAATAATGTGGAACCATATTAATGGTTAAAGCGAAACTCTTTGAAGTCTAGTTACAGCATGGTACTCTTTCTACCACTATGTTAATAGCGAAATGCTTTTGCATTTCAAAAGAATAGTTAGAAATTTATCGATATATAACACTCATATCGATAAAAAGATTTGAACCTTTTATTGGTATTACAAAAACGTTTATTCATTCTTACTACATTTTCATTTAAATGCCAAATGCTGAGCGGATGACCTATGTCTAAATATCAAGTAAGGTTTGGATTTGAAAAAAAAAACAACTTTGCTGACAATTACATATTTTTTGTTTGGCCAGAAGAGTCCTCCAAATCCAAATATTCGATTAGCGATTCATTTACAATTTTGTTTGGGAATATGAAAAAAGAGTAGAGGATAGGTTCATTACATTCAAAAAAGGATATGGAAATTGACCATAAAATCAAAAATGGAAGTAATTGAGCGTGAGAGCCAAATGAATCAAAAGATTCAAGTTTGGTTCGGGAAGGGATCATAAAAGTTTTGAAATGAATGGAAAAAGAATCTACTTTCATTAAGTGATTTATTAGATAATCGCAAAGAACGAATTTGGATGGCTATTCGAAATTCAGAAGAACTGCGTGAAAAGGCCGTTGAACAACTAGAAAAAGCCCGGGCTCGCTTACAGAAAGTAGAGA